GAGATTCACGGATAATTCAGATTAATATTTAGGGATAGATCTTACCCATCTTTTTATCCCCTCAAAAAACCGAAATGATTGAAGTTTTTCTATTTGGAATCGTCTTAGGTCTAATTCCTATTACTTTGGCGGGATTATTCGTAACTGCATATTTACAATACAGACGTGGTGATCAGTTGGACCTTTGATTGAGTAACATTTATTTTTTTTGATTGACCTCCTCCCTGCGGGAGGTCAAATTCAAGTTTCAATTAAACTTTTTTTTGTTAAGTTTTTTTATTGTGATTCGACATAACATAAACGGAATCACGCTCTGCAGGATTTGAACCTACGACATCGGGTTTTGGAGACCCGCGTTCTACCGAACTGAACTAAGAGCGCTTTCTTATTACAGGAGATACGACTGTAGTGTAAAGAAAAGGTTTTTTTACCCCCAAACATATCTTGCATACGTATAGCATGCAAAAATGAAAGATTATGTCCAATTTCAATCGATCTTAATTAATCCCTCGTTACTGCCCATAAGAGAAGTAATAGGTAGGGATGACAGGATTTGAACCCGTGACATTTTGTACCCAAAACAAACGCGCTACCAAGCTGCGCTACATCCCTTTTTAAAGTTCTTGTATAGTGTCATTGTACAAAATCCCTGTCTTGTTTTCCACATTGTTATTTTCCCCTCTATCTATATACAATTTTCTTGTCATTTCTTTGGTTTCATATAATAAAAGAATTTTATACATCTGAAACCTAACGTATAAAAAAAAATTAAAAGTTATCTTATCGGTGTATCGTATAAAAAAAAATAATAAAAATTTATCGGAAATGCTCAGGAAGAAGGGGTCATTTTTTTCTTTTTTAGGGACAGGAAAATCTCATCTATTGGTTCATTGTACATATCTATTTTAGTTAGGAATTCCGCGTAAAGTAAAAAAAATACAAATGATCTTGAACTACAACATCTGACCATACATATATGTATTACAATAAAGAAGGAGGATTTTCAATGCGAGATATAAAAACATATCTTTCCGTGGCACCTGTGCTAACTACTCTATGGTTTGGGTCTTTAGCGGGTCTATTGATAGAAATTAATCGTTTATTCCCAGATGCCTTGTCATTCCCTTTTTTTTCATTCTAGTTATTAATATGCGAAGAAATGAAGAAAATTAGGGATACAATTCTACGTGACGTGACTAAAATTTCGCCCCTTCCTTTTTTTTTTCAGTTCTTTAGGATAGGAGGATAGGAAGGAAAGAAAAAGTGTATTGTATTGAACCTCGACAAAAATCTGGTGAATCTAAGATCGAATTTTGGGGAACAGAAACGGAAATGTGTATCCAGATCTAGGGCAGGATCCACGAAATCATAGCATAGAAAGAAGATACTTAAATGAAATATTGGGATTTAAGATAGGAATAATTGATAGTTAGAAAGAAATTGTATTACTTAATTATTACTTTATTATTAATTATTACTATTACTCTATTAATATTAATTGTAATTATATAATTACAACACATACAACACAACGAAATCTTTAGCTTTAGAAATGAAAATTGAATTTCAAGTTAGTAACTTCTATTGATTTTCTTATTGATTTTTTTGTTCTTTTATTCTTCTTCAGTTCGGGTCGAAAATAGAAGAAGTTAAGTCGATCCAAATCAAAAGGGGGTTCATGGCCAAGGGTAAAGATGTCAGAGTCAGAGTTATTTTGGAATGTACCAGTTGTGTCCGAAATGATGTCAATAAAGAAAAGCCGGGTATTTCTAGATATATTACTCAAAAGAATCGACACAATACATCCAGTCGATTAGAATTGAGAAAATTTTGTTACTATTGTCACAAGCATACGATTCATGGGGAAATAAAGAAATAGATGGAACGGAACGTGTGCGCGATCTTTCCAAGGAACAGGAAGAGGAAGAACTTAACATATTTAAGTTAACATATTTAACTTAACATAAACATATTTAACTTAACACATATAATATAACATATATAATATACATAATATATACAATACAAATCAAACCCGATTTAATTTTCATATATTCATATATATATATATACTATACATATGATGTGTATTATATATGATATGTATAATCGATGCGAATCAAAGCCTATTTCGGTCAGATCTGAAATGAATAAAGAAATAGAATTTTAGAGATAAGGAATAAACCATGGATAAATCCAAGCAACCTTTTCGTAAATACAAGCGATCCTTTCGTAGGCGTTTGTCCCCAATTGGATCGGGGGATCGAATCGATTATAGAAACATGAGTTTAATTAGTCGATTTATTAGTGAACAAGGAAAAATATTATCTAGACGGGTGAATAAATTGACCTTGAAACAACAACGATTAATTACTATTGCTATAAAACAAGCTCGTATTTTATCTTTGTTACCTTTTCTTAATAATGAGAAACAATTTGAGAGAGCCGAGTCGATCCCCAGACCTACTGGTCCTAGAACCAGAAATAAATAAACATACTCCTCAATTGACTCAAAACTCCAATCTGAACTCAAGCTCAGATTGATGTTTTGTTCAAAAGGCCTAGAATCCCGATTTTTTTCTTGTGTTATAAGAAATAACAAATGGGGGAAGAAGAAATCTTTTTTTTTTATTGAAACATGTTCGTTCATTCCTACTACTTATCTTACTTAATTTTTTTTTATTCTATCTTCCCGGAGTTCATTCTCCGGGGAATTCTGTTTCAATTTCAATCATTTCTGTATTCTATTTTATAATATCATATCCTTTATTTGATAATCTTATTGGAAATCATGTAAAGACAATTCTTATTTGATATAGATATTTGCGCAAGTATTTTACGATTAAGAAGCAATTGCTTCTTGTACAGATTTGGTATTAATCTACTATAATTATAGAATACCTTATTCTCACGAATTACTGCATTTATTCGAGTGATCCACAAACTACGAAAATCCCTCTTTTGCCTGCCTCTATCTCGATGAGAGGAAACCAAAGCTCTCATTTTCTGTTGAGTAGTCGTTCGAGTAAGTCTTGAATGAGCCCCAATAAAGGTTGATGCAAATAAACGAATTTTTGTTCGACGTTTCCGAGCTGTATATCCTCGTCTAACTCTAGTCATTGAATCAAATTAAACCTTAATGAATAACTAATTGATTTCTCTTCTTTCAGTCATCCTTTACCCCCCGTCAATTAATAACAAAACGGATTATTCCGATATATAAAATATAAATTCCAATGGCTTTTGCTACTATGACTTTCCCCAACCACGATTTTTTATCCCTTCCAGGCATTTCACCTGGAAATAAGAAATTCTAACGATACCAAATAAAAAAAAATAGTGGGTTCCATCGTTTCTATGGTTACTTTTTTTTAAACGGTGAGGTCCTCTCTATACACCGGAGCCTCTTCTTTCATTTTATCAAATGTTATTGTTAACTTGTATAGTTCACACTCTTTGGCTCTACCCATCAATTATACAGTAATAGTTCTTTTCACAATAAGAGTTATCCATACAGTGACGGCATTTAATTATGAAAGTTGGTTAGGTAGCTGACCCTGTTAGTCCGTTCTTTCAAGAATAGGAGTATAACCTTTTTGCTTCTTATAATACTATTTCCTCCGCTTAATGGATAACCATTTGCCCCCAATGGGGAATTGCTTTTCATCTCAAATCTAGGTGATTGGATTTGCACCAATGTAAACCATAAATTCCAAACACAATATAGGTATATGATAGATCTTCTCTATCTATCCTATTCATTGGTACTGGTCATTGATACTGGAAAATTGTCTCATTTGTTCGAACTCATGATCTGAACGAGTCGCACATACACCCTAGTGCATGTTCCTCGACGCTGAGGACATCCTCTAAGAGCGGGGGATTTCGTGACATTTCTTATTGGCTGTCTTGTGTTTCTAATAAGTTGTTTAATAGTTGGCATGTCGTATGTATATATAGAATTCTAGAATGGAATTCCAGAATGGAATTCTAGAATGGAATGGGTTGGTTTAGATCGATCTTAACCTGATGATTGATGATCATGAATTTTTTTTCTATTCAATATCAAATCGCAGAAAATTCGAATTATGGTTTGAAATGGATTTACATGAAATCTCTAGTATTTTCATTTTCGACCGCTACAAGATCAACAATGCCATGAACTTGGGCTTCTGTTGCTGACATAAAAACATCTCTTTCCATGTCTTCGGATACAACCCATAAAGGATTACCCGTTCTTTGTACATAAACCTTTGTGAGGGTTTCGCGAAGTTTCAGTAGTTCTTCCGCTTCCAGGATAAATTCGCCCGCTTGTGCTTCATAAAAAGAACTAGCAGGTTGGTGAATCATAACCCTGATGATATTGATATAACATCATGAACGGTTCCTCTATCTTGCATGATTGGGCTAAAGTAAGGGATAAAAAAAATATAAGAAAAAGAATAGAATTGTACAACCGTACAGGCATCTTTTGTGCATACGGCTCTACAATGGAATTTACTTTTTCTTTTTCTTCTCTTCTATTCTATTGAAGAAAGAAATAGAATCCATTCGATCCAGATCGTTGAATGATCCATTTACCACCCTTCCTTTCGTAGGAGTAAAAAAAATACTATGATGGTTCTGTTGCTTTATATATTTATTTTGTCTGTGATTTAGCAATCCCAAAGTTCCTTTCTGATACGATCAAATAAGGAAAAAATGATCTTTTTTTTTTCATTTTTGTACTTTTTCTTTCATAACATAAATATCAGAAAGAAAATTCTGGTGTGGAAAAGAATGGTTTGTGACGCTGAAATGTACCCCCGACACATAAGATCAAATCCGAAATGACCTCTGTTTCATACTACTATCTCGACATAAAATCTCATGTTATGAAAAAAAACAATAATGGTTTGTTCATATCGAACTCGAAGTGCCATGCTATTATTACTTATTATTCATATTCAATATGGGAAGGCATAGTCTTCCTTTTTTTTTTCAAATAAAAAAACTCATTG